AATAGTTCCATTTATTCATAATAAAAAATGTCCATTTTGAAGCCAGAATAGATTTTCCTTGATACCTAACATAATGCAAAAAAAGATCTTTGAACATACATGATATGGCTTGAAAATCTTTCGTAAAGACATTGACAAGATACTCTTTTTTTATTTTTACATAGAAAATAGTTCGCTCAAAAAAGGTTCCAAAAAAGGTTGATTGTAAATGATAGGATTGGTTACGTAAAAAAACAAAAATAGATTCGTATTCACAGACATGAGAATTATATAAGAATAAAAAGAATCTCTGATTTCTTTTTGAAAGGTTGGAAATATATTTATTTTGAAAAAAGAAAAGGTTCCAATTACGATTCTCGTGGAAAACGAATCGTAACAAATGTAAAGAAGAAGCATCTTTCACCCAACAACGAAGAATTAAAACCAATATTTCAAGATGAACAGGATAAGGTATTAGTATCTTTGACACATAATTTAAACGGGATAATTTATCTTCTAAAAAGGGAAATATGGAATGAATTGATCGTAAATTTTGAGATTCGTCTATTTTATTATCTTCACGAGAAGATACTACGCCTAGGAAAAGTTTAATTTCTAAAATAACTGCTAACTTACTCGATATGATTTGAAAAAAAAAAAGTGTGTTGTGCCCCAAAAAAGCATTTTGGTGATAATCATAAGTAGAAATAAGAAAATAATTCTGGTGATACATTCGAGTAATTAAGCGTTTCACAATTAGTAACCTAACCTTTTTGTCATAACCTACATTTTCGAACAAACTGGATCGATTGAAACTACGATTATGAGTAAGTGCATAAATATACTCCTGGAAAAAAAGTGGATATAAAAAATAAAAGTCCTGTTTCCGAATTCGCTCTCGGTCTAATTTTTTTTTTAATTCTTCCATTTTTATTGGAAAGTTTATTTGAACCAAAGTCAAATTGGGGTTATCAAATAATACTAAACTAAATAATACTATATAAATAATACTATAGTGCGATACAGTTCAAACAAAGTGTTTGTGTTTTCTTATTATTCATAATTATTATTTTTTTTAGATTTATTTATACTAAAATAGATAGTAAGAAAAAGATAGATACCTCGTGATAAACAGACTCGATCCTCTGTTTTTCCAACCAATCGGTTTATATTCATTACATTCTATGATAACAAGATGATTCTAAATCTTTTCTTTTTTAAACGAAATCACTCTTTTTTTTGTTTGTAAAAAAAAGAAGGGGGTTTATCAATATTTTTACACATACACACGTATATACATTATCTTATGGATATGAAATAGCAACAAATAATTAGGATTCGTTCAAAAAAACGTTTATTCTGAGAAAACAGGTATGTTCTGGGACGGAAGGGCTCGAACCTCCGAATAGCGGGACCAAAACCCGTTGCCTTACCACTTGACTACGCCCCAATTCGATTTCTATTTAACACTAAGAAAACTAATATTGGTATTGATTACTTATCAATTCTGGTCAACATTTTGTAAATAGAAATTGATTAAAGTGTTGCTAGGATTTTAACATGTCTAAATATCGAATAAAACCCAATTCATTGATCATTACATATAATTGAATTAAAATATTATGTGAAAGTATAATTTCTTCTATTCTCTTATCCTTTGAGAATAGAAGTTGTTTTGATTTGATTGGGTAAATCTACAAAAAGAAAAATTTTCTTTTTGTAGATTAAAAACTCAATCAAAATGCAATTATCTTCATGAAAAAATGGTTGTTACATTTAATATCTTTAGTTTGATCTGTCTTAATTTTACTCTTTATTCGAGTCTTTTTTTCTTTTCAAAATTGCCCGAGGCCTACGCTTTTTTAAATCCAATCGTAGATGTTATGCCAGTCATACCCGTATTCTTTTTTCTCTTAGCATTTGTTTGGCAAGCCGCTCTAAGTTTTCGATGAGGTCTTGAATTTCATAATGTACTACAAAAAATGATAACAATTGATAAGATCAGATAAGTTTTACAATAGAAATCCTAGATTCAAACATTGAAATTCGTAGATAGACACGAGAACTCCGTTCTGGGGACCTTTTTCAAATAACAGACCCTATGTATTATTGGTATTATTGATTATATATTCTATATCTATATATTATATATAGTTATTATAGTTGTTAAGGATATAAGGTTAGAATCAACTAATTAATATTAAATTAATCAAAGATTCTTATTTATTACATTACAAATTAATTTCAGATAATTTTATTTTTTCTTTCTAGAAACATCGCTTTATTTCATAGTATCAAACAAATATAGGATATGTGATATAAAAACGGAGAATATATTCCCCCCTTCTTTTTTTTACAAAAAAAAACACTCATGGAGATTGGGTAATGCTTACTCTTAAACTGTTTGTTTACACAGTAGTGATATTCTTTGTTTCTCTCTTCATCTTCGGATTTTTGTCTAATGATCCAGTACGTAATCCTGGCCGTGAAGAATAAAAAATCCCTTATTTTTTACACGTTT